ATGAGTTGCTTATTATGACTCATCAATCAGATCGATTAATTCTTTGAAAGAACTTTTCAGAAGAAGCGATCCCCTCTCTCCTTACCGGTTGATACCCAGACCTACCCCTCTCGCTCTATTTATTTCTTCTTGGGTGAGATTGAGAAAAATCAATATTTTTATGTACTCTTCTAATTTTGATTTTTTAAATTCAATACAATATTAAATTAAATAATAGGAGACTGTAAATGAAAGTTTCTTTCTCACACCCACTATCCTAACATTGTCGGAACAAAACAAAAAGATCGTATGCCTTGATATGAAAATATTTGATACATGAAGCCGCGATCTGATTTATATATAAATCAGATATCGATATAAATTAGATAGAGATCAAACTTGATCTTCTTGTGTTCGGTTCGGGAATCAAAGAAAAAGAAACATATTGGAAACAGCTCTTGTCTTGGAACTTGGAATCACCCTTTCTTACTATCTTAGTATGGAACGCCTAGGAAAAAGCGGATTGAATCGGAAATATCGACGGATTCTTGCGGAGTCCAAAGAAATATCAAATAAAAAAAATCTACTGTTCGAATTTCATAGCTATCGAATTTGCAATTTGAATATCAGAATAGTGGATATAGTCATGATTCAATGGGTTAGGTCCACTTACTTTTTATTTTGTTGATTTCGAATCTTTACAATAGATTAGATTGGAATAATGGAAAAGAAAAATATTTGGTGATCGAAGAGACGACTTCACATTACTCATTATAATAAACAAGCGTTCAACTTTCTTTTAGCAACTTTCTTTTAGAAGTAGAATTACTATTCTAATTACTATATTCTAACTCATTATAAGGATAACGTATTATCATTAAATTCGAAAGTTTATAATTACATTATTATCCAGTTGGTTACTTTTTTTATTACAAATCAACACAATTTTTATTCCCGTTTCAATATGAATATTACCACTTTACTTTATTTATATTTATATTTATATTTATGAAAAAGGCCAAAAAGCCCCTTATCGGATTTGAACCGATGACTTACGCCTTACCATGGCGTTACTCTACCACTGAGTTAAAAGGGCAATTGGATTCAATTATTGAAGGCGTCACTAGGCGGATAAGATAGATCTATATCTATCTATATATATATTATAATTATATGCAGTAGACTCATAGCGGCGAGTGTCACCTAGGGGAACGATAATTTTGATTTACTTAATAAGTAATAAGTATAAGTATCGGTTAACCCGGGTTTATTGATATTGGATTTGATAAATATCAATGAAATGAAGTGTTTCAAGACCGACCCTAATGGAATTGACTTAAATTGATCTGACCCCATCAGAACGGAACGAAACTTATTTGATTGATACATGGATACATGGACCTACCAATTCGACATAGATCCACCAGATTTCACATGTGATAAAGAGATTCTGTTTGTTCCCCGAACCCAAATTTTAGAGAAAAAAAAAAAAAAAAAAAAAATTGATAACTTGTTAATCTTAATCCCCGTTCCCAGATTTTCGGATTTCTCATTTGTTAATTTCCCAGCTTAGGGCGATATAGGAATAGTCCGATCTCATCTTACCAAGGAGTGGATAAATGAATGAAAGTTAAGTGGAAGAAATGAAGAAAAAATCTTCTTTTATGTCGGATCAATCACTTCCCAAAAGAGTCCTCTACTTTGCCTATTTTTATTTTTATTATTATTTATAGCAATTTCTATAATAGATTTCGATTTTAGACTAGAATGGCGATTAGAATGAGCGATTGATGGACGAATCAAAAAATGCTATTGGTATGGGATCAGAAAAGGTGGAAAGATCCTTTACTTTAGAGTTAGTCATCCCATTCCATTATATTGACAATTTCAAAAAACTGTTCATACTAAGTATGATGGCAGTCGGGCAAATATGCCCCCATCGTCTAGCGGTTCAGGACATCTCTCTTTCAAGGAGGCAGCGGGGATTCGACTTCCCCTGGGGGTAGGGTACTACGAAAGGAAGTTGATCGTGGATTATAAATAAGCCTAGACTTTATTCTTCCTGGGTCGATGCCCGAGCGGTTAATGGGGACGGACTGTAAATTCGTTGGCAATATGTCTACGCTGGTTCAAATCCAGCTCGGCCCAATAATTCGCTGATCCACCAGGAAATGATATAACCCCCTTTGTTTTCCAGAAATGCCAGATACGAAAGACTCAAGAATAAAAAGAGTCCAATTCTCCGATAGATCCCTACCGCTATTTATTTATTTTGTTTGCTCCATTTATTTGTTCCCATAAATTCTGATCTTGCTAATAATGATCTAGATTCATATCAGGATCATGAAATCGAAAGCATAAAGTCTAATGAAAAGAATAAAGTAACGCAAAAAAAGACTCTTTTTTTTTTTTTTTCATTGGGACATTGAAAAACGAATTATCAATTGATTTGGCAATAACGAAAGGAATCCGTGCCGCTCTCACTAAAGTGTATATCCGTGTGTATATCAATATCTCACTCACGTCTCGGTTCCAACACGTCGATATTTATCTAAATATAAATGAAATTGTTTGAATGAAATCATAAAAATAGGTATTCGGTACATTTTACCGCCCCGGGATTGTAGTTCAATTGGTCAGAGCACCGCCCTGTCAAGGCGGAAGCTGCGGGTTCGAGCCCCGTCAGTCCCGACGGATCCAAATCCAATAAAAAAAAAACATCAATATATCTCGCCGTTTCTGTTAAACTGGGGCAAAATAAAATGGTAGAATTTCATGCCTACTGCTCTCCTTTGCTCTTTTTTCTTTTTCATTTCTCTTTCTCATCAACCAGTACCGATTGATGAGAAAGAGACATGTGCGAATTGCTACAATTATTGGTAGCATCATATTCAGGATTCCAAGAGCTACCGTAGGGGGTCTGGTTTTTTTGACTGTCCCCCATCTGTGTATGGAATGGAATCGAGTACCATATCGTTCCCGGGAGCGTATACACAACTGAATTTAAGATCGTTACTTTGATAGAATACTTTTAAGATTAAGATTCAAAGTATCTTCTTTTCTGGTTTCTAGTTTGGCTAACTTAAATTACTAGTTTGAATTTGAAAGAATTTATCTCATTCAAATTTCACGCCGAACTTTTGAGGGATACGTTCTAGTACTAATCCAAGGGAGGGGGGATGATATTCTTAATAAAATAAAGATCAAGCAAGGCGCCAACCCCTCCCGAAGAGGGAATGAATAATCTTTTTTAAGCGTATTGCCAAAGAAGAATAAACTCGAAATAAATCTAAATAAAATAGTCAATTTTATGAAATATTCGATTCTTTTCTACTGGGACTCGTCTTTATCACACTTCTTTTTCGTTTTTTTTTAATGATATAATTTTCTTGAAAAAAAAAAAAAAAAAAAATGAAAAGGGGTTTCGAACTTAACCCCTTCCCTTTTTCTTTTTCTATTTCGTTTCGATTGTTTGTTTGGTTTTTTTCTAAACCCTTTGTAAACAAGGAAAGTGTAAAGCGGTTAGGGGGTTGTACAAGTAAGGCGGTCGATTATAGAAAAGACAGACTGGAAAAGACTGGTAAATAAAAAAGTATTAGTATTAAAAAAGTATTAGTATTAAAGTAAAGGAATTCTTTTGATTGAATCAGGAATCAAAGTTTGTATTTGGTGTGTGGATAAAAGAGCTGCCTATGTTATACTATTGAATTCTCGACGATGAATCGACTTGACAGTCAAATATTGTTATTCATGATATTGATCCCATTCGCTATCATCGAAATGTAATTCATCCCATTGAATTTACAAGCGAAAGGGTTATCATCTCTATGGGATTAAATCCCGAGTTATTGCGAAGTAAAAAAAAAAAACCAAACGATGAGACTATGGAAGTAAATATTCTCGCATTTATTGCTACTACACTGTTCGTTCTAGTTCCTACTGCGTTTTTGCTTATAATATACGTAAAAACGGTCAGTCAAAGTGATTAATTTGAACGAAACTTGACTTCTTAGTTCTTATAGTTCTTATCAAGGATTTAAGAAAAAAAATTCAATTTCATGTCTTAGTCTTAAATGAAACCAACGGACTAGAATCAGCAGTAGCCTATGAGATTCGATAGTATGGTAGAAAGATTCATATATGAATCTTTCTACCATACTATCTATTTTTATTATTTTTATGTATAAAGATAGAAACTGAATAGAGATCAATCTACAATATGGATATGGATCCTTATATATGTTAATAGATACATAGTATCTCAATTCTATTTCTTTGCTTCGTCTATTTGTATTTTCTTTTTGTTCATTCCAATCAATCTGAAATAATCGAAAGGCTGCTCTTACGATTTTCAAATTGATTTATTTCTGATTATTTTCAATATGAATCTCGGTATACATTAAAAAAAGAATCAAATCGATGAAAGAAAAAAAAAATTTGGGCATATATTACTAAAAGAAAATCAAGTTAATAAAAGAAAATGAAATAGGAAAGAAATAAAGTAATCGTTTTTTTTAGCATTCCGAAGAAGTCGTTGATTGAGCGGTTGACAGATGATCCAAGGAGTTCTATTCTATAACTTCTTCCGATTTCAAAAAGGGGTACCCCGGCGATTGTCAACCCTGGAGCCATGATATGAAACGGGTCAATAAAGCATAGCAGAAAGCAAATTTCTAAAATACTCAAATAATAAAAAATAATAAAATCGGTGGTAAGTGCGAAATATGTGACTTGACCAAGGCACAATCTTATTATTATTAACTATTCAAATTAAATCGTGAACCCTTTCTTTTCTCTTTGAACAGTCCAATAAAAAAAAAGGGGGGTCCGGTTTTCCGCGTTCTTCCCCATTGTCCATAGAGAACTCTGGCAAGGGCCGGTTCAGAAAAACCAAATAGAAAATCTAGGAAGACTTCGGTTGGAATAAAATTCCTATGATCTGTATCCCCCTTCCTTTCAAAATAGAAATAGGGGAATTTTGGAAATATAGGTTTGATTTGGATTCTGAAAGAGCATTATTCATATATATTATGAATTGTATTCTATTCATAATAGAATCGAATACAATTACCTCGCCAGAATCCAAGCCAATAGAATTCCGAAATGAAGGTATTTTGATTAATTCAATTTCGAAATTCTAAATGGAATTAAATTACTGAATTTAATTATTCTATTAATTATTTAATAATTAATAGAATTAAAAAGGCTTTGCAGAACGATCTATAAAAAAAGTGATACAGTTTGATTCCCCAACTCAATTAGTAGTATCTCTAGAGTCCACTTCTTCCCCATACTACGAGCGAAAGGGAAAATGTAAAGACTACCATTAAAGCAGCCCAAGCGAGACTTACTATATCCATGTGAATTATGTCCCCTATCTCTATGAATATGAAGAATTTATTCCATTATTGTTTCCTAATAATAGTGGAATCACTGGCGCAGAGTCAAAAAGGGATTCTGGCCCAACGCCCTTGATGAAAGACTCCACTAAATATGAAACGCTCCAATAAATCCACTTAGAACAAGTTCGTATATGATTTCTAGTAGAATCCGGAAAAATGAAACAAAATACACAGTCGCACTTTTCTTTGGAAGTATCAAAGGGAGTGTTACCTAATCTGTAGTAATAATAAGAACTCCTCGTTTTTTTTGTTGCCCTTTATTATCATTAAGTAAAAGCCAATTATCCGTCCAATCGAATATTGATTGAATGCCCGTGCATTCATAGACTCTTATGAGTCTGTATACTGCATACAAAGTATCTCCCGCCCCTTCCATAACGATTAATTCGATTCTCCCTCGGGCTTTTCAATCTAATTCAAGACCCGGTCAGTAGACCCTGCATTAGCAATTAGCAGTGGAAATAAATCGGTAACTCTTGATTTGATATGAAAGCGCTTCTACTACTATAATCTTTCCGTGAATCCTAAATGCAAGGATTAACAGCACTTTAAGTTTAAGGAACAGAAAAAAAAAAAAAAGAACAGAAACCCCAGCTATTTCGAATCACGAAAATGTCAAGAGTCGCGTACTTTGCTGGAAAAGATTCGGCGAGTTAGACCAGCCAAGCAGAATAAGGGATTGCGAGTCTTATCGTTTGTTGATCAGGCGACACCCAGATTTGAACTGGGGAAAAAGGATTTGCAGTCCCCCGCCTTACCGCTCGGCCATGCCGCCAAAACGATACAAAATAGATTAAAAAATTCCCCCTTTGCTTGTTTTGTTTGGGGGGGGGGTACTCAATGTCTTTTCTTTTTTTTGTGTACGTCCATATAAAATCTCGTTTTTCTTAATTCCTTGCCTAAAAAAAATATGTCCTTTTTTTGGATCGGCTCCGGTTCTTCAATTGATTTTATAGTATCTCACACAACATCTTAATACCTCTCTTTTCTCTTTCTTTTTTTCTATTGAAAAATGAAAAAAGAAATGTGCATTTTCAGTCACAAAAGCCAAAATTAAGGACAAATTGGAACCATTAACTAGTGACTGAAAATTCGTGACCAACTCTTGGATTGAAATTGAAATTGTAAATTTTGTTTCCTAATGATAGAAGAAAATCAAAATTGATACCTACCTAATCAATATTGGTTTTTTCTATAAAAAAAGCCTTCTCCATTTCAATTATAACAGCAATTATGAGTATATGTAAACCCCAAACATAAATCGTTTCGCGGCTAGCTTATTGGTTATCTTATCTGTGTCTGATGCCTCTCTATAGGGAATTTGCCGAAAATTGTCGTACTGCAATTTAGATTGAAGAGAAAATCGAAATTTTGATAGAGCACGACATGCGCTGTCCCGAAGCGAACTATGCAATAAAGGGGGGCGATGTATATATAGATAGCTATATCGGCACGGGTTTACTAAATACAAGCCGTCTTACGCACTTCAATCCTATTCTAAAAATTCGACTAAAAAAAGAAAAAGGGGGTTCTTCGCAAATCATTTTTTGAACAGTGGAATCCACGAAAAAGGTAAGTGCTAAAAAAATGAGCTTTACGCTGGTATATTGTGTCTGATTCTTATGTCTTTATCTTAGCGAATAGATCAAATCACGACGTTTATTTTTCTGGTATCCTAACGGATTGGAATATCATAATAATGGTATAAATTGAATTATTTTTTTGATTCTATACAAAACTCCGTAAGTCTAAGTGGAATTTATCGCTTCCTTTCCATTTGGATCTGTCTCTTAGAAATTCCAATTTTATTAAGTATAAAATCATCCTTTTTCCCCCGTTCATACGTATTTCATACATTCCATCTATATGGAGTTGGGTAAAATTTCATGCGATTCAGTAAACAGAATCTAAATTCCAGCATTCTGCATCGAATCATATGAATCGATGCAGAATGAGAAACGAATGGGATTTTTTGATAAATGGGAAATTCAAAATGCTCGGAGATGGAAATGCAGGAATGTCTACAATACCTGGGTTGAATCAGATACAATTTGAAGGATTTTGTAGGTTCATTGATCAGGGCTTAACAGAAGAGCTTTATAAGTTTCCAAAAATTGAA